TGTCTTGTTTTCCATATCCTTATTTTTTTTACCATAAAATTACATGATTTATCTTGCCAATCCATGTCTTGTTTTTTGCCATTTTTTTTATTTAACTTAGTGCATTTAGTTTAAAAACCCAAGTGATCCTTGACTATCTATATATACATCTGCTCATAGATTAGATCTGTATTATCTTTAATAATTTTAAATTTAAGAAGGAGGGTTTTCAATGCGAGATCTAAAAACATATCTTTCCGTAGCACCGGTACTAAGTACTCTATGGTTTGGGTCTTTAGCTGGTCTATTAATAGAAATCAATCGCTTTTTCCCCGATGCGTTAACATTTCCTTTTTTTTCATTCTAGTTATTAACACGGTAACGGGGTAATGAAGATTAGAGAAAGAAGCCATTTTCTGTGACTAATACCCCCTTATTTTTTTCCTTCGAGTCTGAACTCAGGTTGTGGTGAAGTTGAATCTACTTTTCTTCTTTAATTGCCCCTTTATTTTAAAATAAAAGGGCAATTAAAAGGGGGGGATACAAATAACAAGGTGGGTTTAGCATAAGAGTATTATACACGAGACTTTAAAAAAATACTGTGAGTAGAAATATAGTTAGAAAATTTTTGAGTTTAATTACATACTATCTATTTCTTAATTTATATACTCTTTATTATTACTCTATTGATTGCAATGAACTCGTTTTAATTGTATTTTGAGTTAGCAACATCTATACCTATATTTTTTATTTCCTTTCTTCTTCACTTCGGGTCGAAAAAAATTTGTTTGAATTTAAAATCCCAAAAATAAAAAGGAGGTTCATGGCTAAGGGGAAAGATGTCCGAGTAAAAGTTATTTTGGAATGTAATAGTTGTGTTCGAAAGAGTGTTAATAAAGAATCAAGGGGCGTTTCCAGATATATTACTCAAAAGAATCGACACAATACACCTAATCGGTTAGAATTTAGAAAATTCTGTCCCTATTGTTACAAACATACAATTCATGGAGAGATAAAGAAATAAAAAAGATCAAACCGAACGTCTGGCTATCCTCCTTTTAATTCAATGAAGGGGACAAAAATTTTTTCATTATATATATTATTTACTATTATTTTTTATTTATATATAAGAATTAAAAAATAAATATAAAGATAAATAAACAAACCTAATCCTATTTCGACTGGACCTAAAAAAATTTTTAATACGAAGTAGGATTTTTGGTATAAGGCAGAAATTAAACAAACTATGGATAAATCCAAGCGACCCTTTATTAAATCTAAGCGATCTTTTCGTAGGCGTTTGCCCCCGATCCAACCGGGGGATCGAATTGATTATAGAAACATGAGTTTAATTAGTCGATTTATTAGTGAACAAGGAAAAATATTATCCAGGCGAGTAAATAGATTAACCTTGAAACAACAACGATTAATTACTATTGCTATAAAACAAGCTCGTATTTTATCGTTGTTACCTTTTCTTAATAATGAAAAACAATTTGAAAGAAATGAGTCGACTACTAGAACTAATAGTTTTAGAACCAAAAAGAAATAAAAAAAATGAAAATAATAAAATAATATGCTTTTTCTTTATTTAATTGATAAAAATGGAATTGAATCAAAAAAGGAATATGAACTCAAATATGGATTGCGGCTTTGTTATTGTTATAAATTATATAAAAACCCGATACTCCTGATTTTTTATCGTATCGTAACGTAAAAAAAATTGGAAAAATCTTTTAATTTTGAATGTATTTGTTGATTTTTATTTATTTATCGTATTTTATCAGACTAATTTATACTCTATACTCCCGGAGAATAAACTCCGGGGAATTTCATTTAAACATTTTCGGGGCATTCTTTCCAATCTTCTTTTTTTATGATTTCATTTGAAATCATATAAAGACAATTTATATTTAATATAGCTATTTGTGCAAGTACTTTACGATTAAGAAGCAACTGTCTCTTGGACAGATCATTTATAAATTTGCTATAATTATAGCATACCCCATTTTCGCGAATTACTGCGTTTATCCGAGTGATCCATAAACGCCGAAAATCTCTCTTTTGCCTACCTCTATCCCTATGAGCCGAAACTAAAGATCTTATTTTCTGCTGAGCAATGGTTCGAGTAAGTCTTGAATGAGCCCCTCGAAAGGTTGATGCAAACAAACGCATTTTTGTTCTACGTCTCCGAGCTATATATCCTCGTGTAACTCTAGTCATTGAATAAATGTAAATGAAACTTTGATGAATAACTAATTTATTTTTTTTCGTTGAGTTATTCTTTTCTACCCTCCTGGGCTATTAATAACAAAACGGATTGTTCCAATGTATAAAAAAAAATCCCAATGGCTTTTGCTGCTATAACCTTCCCGACCACTTTTTTTCGACATTTCGTCTTGAAACAAGACAAAAAACTAAAAATTTTTATTAATGTATCAAAGAAAAGTCAATAAATATAAATTTATAATTCTATTTTAATCTAGATAAATAAAAAGGAATATAGTGGGTTCCTTCGTTTCTATGGTTCTTTCTTAAACGGTCAGGTCCTCTCTATACACCGGAGCTCCTTTACTTTAACTTCATTTCTATCTATTGATAACTTGTACAGTTCAAACTTTTTTTGGCTCTACCCATGAATTATCCAGTAATGGGTCTTTCACAATTAGATTCACCTATACAGTAACGGTATTTCATTTTGAAAGTTAGCTGGATAGCTGACCCTAATAGTCCGTTCTTACAAATAAAGGGAACATTCTTTTTTTTCTCTTAATAAAGGGATTCCCCGCTAAATGGATAACGTTAACGCTACCAATGGGAAATTTTTTTGGCTTTACACTAATATAAACCATAAATTTCATACACAATAGATGAAAAGATCTTTTTTTTTAGAGAGTCACTTGAATTTTTCCATTTTATCCTATTCATCCGTATGGATCATTGATACTGGAAAAATTTTTTATTTTCATTTGCTTTTGTTCCAGGTCATAATCTGAACGAGTCACACATACACCCTAGTACATGTTCCTCGGCGCTGAGGACATCCCCGAAGAGCGGGGGATTTCGTGACATTTCTGATTGGCTGTCTTGTGTTTCTAATAAGTTGTTTAATAGTTGGCATGCTGAATTATATACATAATGAGCTGGTTTAGATTAATCCTAACCGAATGGATTTCTAGTTAATAGAATCTTAAGATTAAGATAAACCCAGTGATAAGATAAAATTAAAAACTAAAAAAAATATTTAACTATTTAGTCGACCCCTACAAGATCAACAATTCCATGAGCTTGGGCTTCCGCTGCTGACATAAAAACATCCCTTTCCATATCTTCGGATACAACCCATATGGGTTTGCCTGTTCTTTGTACATAAACCCTTGTGAGTGTTTCGCGCAATTTCAAAAGTTCTTCCGCTTCCAAGATAAATTCTCCCGTTTGAGCCTCGTAAAAAGAACTAGCAGGTTGATGAATCATTACCCTGATGGTATGTATACCTTAAAGGGAGTTCTTATATCTCGCGCGACGAGAAAAATAGAAAAATCTATTTTATTATTATTATATTATAGAATAGAATTGAACAACCGTACGTGCATTTTTTTCGCATTGCATACGGCTTTACAATGGAATTTACTTTTTCCGTTAAAGAAACAAAAAAAGGATCGATCTGATTCCGATCAGTAAATGATCCAATTACCACCCTTCTTTTCGGAGGAGTTTTAAAATACTACGGTGGCTCCGTTGCTTTATCTTTATTTCGTCTATAATTCAGCAATCCCAAAGTTTCTTTTTTATCCGAAAAAAAAATAAAAAAAAAAACAAGGAAAAAAGACTTTTTTGTACTCTTTCAAACTTTTTAAAAATTTTTTATGAAAAAGGTTTGTGACACTGAAACGGACTCCCAATAAAAAAAATAGGGAATATTATTCATCTCATACTACCCCTTCGATACAGAATCTAATGAGAATAAAAAAGAGAAAATTTTTTCTCATATCGAATTCAAAGTGCCATGCTATTATTACTTCATTTTTAATATGGTGAAGGCATAGTATTCTTTTTTCTCTCAAATAAAAAACTCATTGGCGCCAAGCGTGAGGGAATGCTAAACGTTTGGTAATTTCTCCTCCGACCAGTATAAACGATCCCATTGAAGCAGCTAACCCCATACATATTGTATGTACATCTGGTCGCACAAATTGCATAGTATCATAAATAGCTACACCAGATATTACCCAGCCGCCAGGAGAATTAATAAACAAATACAAATCTTTGGTATCATCCTCGATACTGAGATATACCATAAGACCAATAAGTTGATTCGAGATCTCGCTATCAACCTCTTGGCCTAAAAAAAGCAATCTTTCTCGATAAAGTCGGTTGATTAGGATAAAATTTCATCCCTTAGAAACCGTACATGCACCTTTTTATGCATACGGTTCAAAAAAATTGTTAAAAAAATCAATGTGTAGATTCGATTCGTTTTTAATTTTGGTAGAGGTTTTTAAAATAAAAAAAAAATTTTTATAATGAAAAATTAAAAAAAACTCGACTAAAAAAAATATAATTTACTAAACTTATCGAACTTCCTTTTCATTGATGTATCAGTTCCTCGAGATCCAATCCTAATCACGATGTCATTTTCTTGTTCTTGAATGGGCCTTTTTAATTAATTCTTTTAGGTTTATGCTCTACTCCGGGTAAAGATCTCCCCGATTTCGATTTGCACATATAGGACAAATTTTTCCAATACCACATTTGTTTTTTTATCTTTTCTTTCATCAAATTAAATATTCAACATATTTTAAAAAATTTTTTTTCGAGTGATTAAGAAAAAAATACCGTTTGATTATTCTATAAATATTTTATATTTAAAATCAAAACAGTTAGTTCAAAGTTAACGTAAATAAAATGTATAATACAAGTAATAATCTTGAATATATTCCCAATTTCAATTGGGTTTTTGATAAACGGAGCCTGGATACTTCATTTTTTTGTCCAACCGAGCCAACCATAAATTATTCTAATTGATAATGTTAATCTGAATCCTCCTAAAACTCAAAACAGGATCGAATTGCCTTTCACGCTCCAAATTTATATTTATTATGATTCAATCAATCTTTCTTAGGCGAAAGGGAGGATATCTCAATCGGGAGAGAGAACGGGGAAATCCCATATGACCCAATATATCTCACAAGTCACACTATACGTCAACCCAAGATGCATCTTCCTCTCCAGGACTTCGAAAGGGAACTTTTGGAACACCAACAGGCATTAAATAAAATAAAAATTAAGTATTATGGTTCACTTTGATGTGGAAACGTAATAATAGAATTATTATCTTCATAATCTCAACCTTGATATCATATGTTATGTATAGATCATAAAAGTTTAGTTTAAAATGAAGACAGAATAGAATAAATAAGGGAAATTTCTTAGGAATATAACCTTCCAATAATCATCAAGTAACAAAGTATTTATGGATACAAGATGGTATCAACTTCCCATTGCGTATTGATACTTATCGGATATAGAATAGATTTGTTTCTCTTTGTTCCTACAAACATAATTGTTCTATTATTACCACCAAAATAGAACAAATATGAACCCTTGTTCCGAGATAATCCATTGAACAAAAGGGGTACATTGCATAATCACAGTCTTTTCTAATGCAATAAAGTTACATAGTGTCATTTTTCTTTTAGTAAAGGGGTATTTCCATGGGTTTGCCTTGGTATCGTGTTCATACTGTCGTATTGAATGATCCCGGCCGGTTGATTTCTGTCCATATAATGCATACAGCTCTGGTTGCCGGTTGGGCTGGTTCGATGGCTCTATATGAATTAGCCGTTTTTGATCCTTCTGATCCCGTTCTTGATCCAATGTGGAGACAGGGTATGTTCGTTATACCTTTCATGACTCGTTTAGGAATAACCAATTCATGGGGCGGTTGGAGTATTACAGGAGGGACTATAACGGATCCGGGTATTTGGAGTTATGAAGGTGTGGCCGGAGCACATATTGTGTTTTCTGGTTTGTGCTTTTTAGCAGCTATTTGGCATTGGGTGTATTGGGATCTAGAAATATTTTCTGATGAACGTACAGGAAAACCTTCTTTGGATTTGCCTAAGATTTTTGGAATTCATTTATTTCTTTCCGGAGTGGCTTGTTTTGGTTTTGGCGCATTTCATGTAACAGGCTTGTATGGTCCCGGAATCTGGGTATCCGACCCTTATGGACTAACTGGAAAAGTACAACCTATAAGTCCGGCATGGGGTGTCGAAGGTTTTGATCCTTTTGTTCCAGGAGGAATAGCCTCTCATCATATTGCAGCAGGGACATTAGGCATATTAGCAGGTTTATTCCATCTTAGTGTCCGTCCGCCTCAACGTCTATACAAAGGATTACGTATGGGCAATATTGAAACCGTTCTTTCTAGTAGTATTGCTGCTGTCTTTTTTGCAGCTTTTGTTGTTGCTGGAACTATGTGGTATGGTTCAGCAACTACTCCGATCGAATTATTTGGTCCCACTCGTTATCAATGGGATCAGGGATACTTTCAGCAAGAAATATACCGAAGAGTAAGTGCTGGGCTATCGGAAAATCAAAGTTTATCTGAAGCTTGGGCAAAAATTCCTGAGAAATTAGCTTTTTATGATTACATCGGTAATAATCCGGCAAAAGGGGGATTATTTAGAGCGGGCTCCATGGACAATGGCGATGGAATAGCTGTTGGATGGTTAGGACACCCCATTTTTAGAGATAAAGACGGACGTGAACTTTTTGTACGCCGTATGCCTACATTTTTTGAAACATTTCCGGTCGTTTTGATAGATGGGGACGGAATTGTTAGAGCTGACGTTCCTTTTCGAAGAGCGGAATCTAAGTATAGCGTTGAACAAGTAGGTGTAACTGTTGAGTTCTATGGTGGTGAACTCAACGGAGTCAGTTATAGCGATCCCGCTACTGTCAAAAAATATGCTAGGCGTGCTCAATTGGGTGAAATTTTCGAATTAGACCGCGCTACTTTGAAATCTGATGGTGTTTTTCGCAGTAGTCCAAGGGGTTGGTTTACTTTTGGACATGCTTCTTTTGCCTTACTCTTCTTCTTTGGACACATTTGGCATGGGGCTAGAACTTTGTTCAGAGATGTTTTTGCTGGTATTGACCCCGATTTGGATGCTCAGGTGGAATTTGGAGCATTCCAAAAACTTGGGGATCCCACTACAAGAAGACAAGGAGTCTAATAGAAGATTTTTCCTATATTTTAGGTGTGATTTGATATAGGATACTAAAAAATCTTGATTGAAATCGCCGCCCTTTTTTTGTTTTGACTTTTTATCATTATCGAGAAAATAATCTCGAGTAAACAGGTATGGAAGCTATAATTGTAAACCACAATCAAATCTATGGAAGCATTGGTTTATACATTTTTATTAGTCTCGACTCTAGGAATCATTTTTTTCGCTATCTTTTTTCGGGAACCTCCTAAAGTTCCAACTAAAAAGGTGAAATAATTTTTCATTAGCTTAATTGAAGTAATGAGCCTTCTGATATTAGATGATATTATCTGATATTAATGATATTAGAAGGCTCATTACTTCAACTAGTCCCCGTGTTCCTCGAAAGGATCTCTTAATTGTTGAGAGGGTTGCCCAAAAGCGGTATATAAGGCATACCCAGTAAAACTTACAAGTAAACCAGATATAAAGATGGCGACTAGGGTTGCTGTTTCCATTATTATATAATTTAAAGACCCCAATGGATCTATGCTAAAATCATTTATTTACAATGGAATGGTATACAAAGTCAACAGATCTCAAAAAAAAAATAGGATTTATGGCTACACAAACCATTGAGGGTAGTTCTAGATCTCGTCCAAAACCAACTACCGTAGGGGTTTTATTGAAACCGTTGAATTCGGAATATGGTAAAGTAGCTCCTGGATGGGGAACTACTCCTTTGATGGGAGTTGCAATGGCTTTATTTGCAATATTCCTATGTATTATTTTGGAAATTTATAACTCTTCCGTTTTATTGGATGGAATTTCAATGAATTAAATCCACTCAATAAAAAGTGCATTTTATTTTTAGGGCTACGCTTTGTATTTTTAACGCCCTTTTTTGGTAGTTCGATCGCGGAATTTCTTTCTTTCTGTATTTCCGGAATATGAGTGTGTGACTTGTTATAGTTGATCCTATTGATAGTACAGAGAAGGGGTCTGTCATCTTATCTTGATAGAGATGGTTCTCATTCGTCGGATATATTTTTTTGTATCTGAAACACGGAATATCTAAAATAGATATAGATGAAGAAATCTTTAAACTATGATTCATATTTTTTTAATATTCAGACCTCGCGATCGGATTCAATCAAATTTTTGCTTTTCAAAAAAATCGAAATATTTTTATTCTTTTTATTAAAAAAAATAAAGAATAAACAGACAATTTCTTTTTTTTTTTTATACCTCTTCTATTGATTGAATAAGTGATGATCCAATGGTTCTTACTCAAGGAATCTTTGGGATTAGCTTTTAGGTTTTTCGGAGTCATCGTGGTTATAGTATGAATCTGGGGTTTCAATCAATTCATAGGGTCTTAACAAGAAAAATGCCTATCACTGATAAAAAAGCCACATAAAAATAAAAAACAAAGATAAAAAATAGGAAAAGAGAATATTCAAGAGGCCAGTAGTAACAATTAACAGAAAGATGGATGAGCCGACTTGATATATTGGCATTATCGCCCCAAAAACAAAAACTTTACTTTCAGATTTTTATTCCTTCACATCTTCCGAAAAGAAAAAATAAAGAGATTAAGAAGCTTTAACCTTTATTTGGGTGTGTTTGCTTGAGCTGTACGAGATAAAATTCTCATATACGGTTCTTAGAGGGGGGCTTTTAGCGCTTTACCTATCTCAATAAAGTCTATGATTGGTTCGAAGAACGCCTCGAGATTCAGGCGATTGCGGATGATATAACTAGTAAATATGTTCCTCCGCATGTAAACATTTTTTATTGTCTAGGAGGAATTACGCTTACTTGTTTTTTAGTACAAGTAGCTACGGGGTTTGCTATGACTTTTTACTATCGCCCAACAGTTACGGAGGCTTTCGCTTCTGTTCAATATATAATGACGGAAGCTAATTTTGGTTGGTTAATACGATCAGTTCATCGGTGGTCGGCAAGTATGATGGTTCTAATGATGATCCTGCATGTATTTCGTGTGTATCTTACCGGTGGCTTTAAAAAACCTCGCGAATTGACTTGGGTTACAGGCGTGGTTCTGGCTGTATTGACCGCATCTTTTGGTGTAACTGGTTATTCCTTACCTCGGGACCAAATTGGTTATTGGGCAGTCAAAATTGTAACAGGTGTACCTGACGCTATTCCTGTAGTAGGATCGCCTTTGGTAGAGTTATTGCGTGGAAGTGCTAGTGTGGGACAATCCACTTTGACCCGTTTTTATAGTTTACATACTTTTGTATTGCCTCTTCTTACTGCCGTATTTATGTTAATGCATTTTTTAATGATACGTAAACAAGGTATTTCTGGTCCTTTATAGAAAAAGGGGTATATCATAGATATTTTTAATTTATCATTTTTTTGGGGGGGATAAGAACAGTATTTCATTGCTACATGTATGGATTATTGAAAACAATAATCCATGTATTTGGACATTTTCCTTCAACTCTCTAATATTGTATTTAATTATTTAACATACACTAGTTGAAGGTAATTCTCCGAAAAAAATGGATTATGGGAGTGTGTGACTTGAACTATTGATTAGGCTGTGCAGGTATATGGCTCTTTACTGCCACATTGTAATTCAAAATTCAATGTGTCTTTTGTCCAACCACTGTATAAGTAAGTCCTATACAGAGGATAGGCTGGTTCGTGTGAAGAGAATTTATTCTATGATCAACCCTGAATCATGTCAGGCATGAACGGGCTCCGTAAGATCCAGTCGAATGTGTGATTTTGGGTAATATAATGAAAATTTTTTCTCTTTTTTCTTAATTAAAGTATATATAATAATAATATAACTAATAACTAAATTAAATGATTATTAATTATTTTTTATATTAACTATTATTTGAATAGTATTGAAATGCATCCATTTCCTCTGCATTGACCTGATCTATGATACTATCGGAGTGAAACAAGGGATCTAAAGAACAATTGAGGCTAGGCTATATTAGTAACAAGTAAACCCTTTATTTTAATTTTAAAATTTAAGATTTTATTATATAATCTTAAAAAATTTTGGAGATAAAAACCAACCACAAGGGATGAGACTACCCAGAAAGCATTTGATCATGATGTAAGCCTACTTGGGTCTTGAGCATTTATTTGTAAGAACGGAAATCCTTCCCAAATAATAATTCATATGGCTAAGAAGAGATTTATTTTGGATTCGTTCGTTTGTTTTGATTTTTGCTCGAGCCGGATGATGAAAAATCAACATGTCCGGCTCTTTCGGGGGATGAATTGAATATCTATATATAATAAAATAATAATGATTCACCTATCCTAATAACAAAAAAACCGGACTTGAATGATCCCGTATTAAGGGCTAAATTGGCAAAAGGGATGGGTCATAATTATTATGGAGAGCCCGCATGGCCTAATGATCTTTTATATATTTTTCCCGTCGTAATTTTCGGTACTATTGCATGTAATGTAGGCTTAGCGGTTTTAGAACCATCAATGATTGGTGAGCCAGCGGATCCATTTGCAACCCCTTTGGAAATATTACCTGAATGGTATTTTTTTCCCGTATTTCAAATACTTCGTACAGTACCAAATAAGTTATTAGGCGTTCTTTTAATGGTTTCAGTACCTGCGGGATTATTAACAGTTCCTTTTTTAGAGAATGTTAATAAATTCCAAAATCCATTTCGTCGTCCAGTAGCTACAACTGTCTTTTTGGTTGGTACCGCGGTGGCCCTTTGGTTAGGTATTGGAGCAACATTACCTATTGATAAATCTCTAACTTTAGGTCTTTTTTAAATTGATTCAATTGTGACAACATGTGTATCTAGGGAATAGTCGCTTCAAGGTGAATTTTCCCTAGATACATCTATCTATTCAATTAAATTCTTTATTTCTTCTGTAAAATTCAATTCATTCTTATTTTTTTTTTATTTGCATCTTTTATTTTTCGTTTTTATTAAATGTAAATCAATTCAAAAATGTTTTTCAAGAGTGTCCAATATTTTTTTTACGTCGTCTATGTCAAAATGTTCAATTTTAATAAGATCTTCTTGACTGTTATTCAAAAGGTCTGCTAATGTATGTATATTGGACTTTTTTAGGCAATTGTAGATCCTAGGTGGCAATTCTAACTGGTCAATAAAAATAGATTTTAATACTATTTTTTTTTTATGAGTTGAGTCAATCTATCGTGAAAGGTCAAAAGCGGTAAAGAAACTTTTTTTTGATTATCCGCTAAATGTAAATTTTCTTCTTCCTCATGTAGAAAAGGAATCAATAAATCAATTAAATTCCGGGAGGCTTCATAAAGTGCTTCTTTCGGAGTTAAACTGCCATTTGTCCATATTTCGAGAAAAAGTATTTCTTGTTTTTCATTCCCATTCCCATAAGAATGAATACTATGATTCACGTTTCGAACAGGCATGAATAGAGCATCTATAGGATAACTTCCGTCTTGAAAGTTATTGGGCGCTTTAATATGATATCCTCGATTTCGCTCGAGTTGTAATCCAATACACAAATCAATTGGTTCCGTCAAGCTAGCTATATGTTGTGTATTGTCAACTATTTCTACATACGGCGGCAAGATGATATCTTGAGCAGTTACGCATCTAGGGCCCCTAACACAAATGGATGCTTCACAAGTTCCATATAGATTACTTCTCAATATGATTTCTTTCAAATTCATTAAAATGTCATGGACTGATTCTTTAATACCTACGATGGTAGAGTATTCGTGTGGTATTTTCTCAGATTTTGCGCGTGTAATAAATGTTCCTTCCATTTCTCCAAGTAAAGCTCTTCGCATTGCAATGCCGATTGTGTCAGCTTGCCCTTTCAGAAGTGGAGAGAGAATAAAGCGCCCATAATAAAGACATTTACTATCTGTTCTTGATTCAACACACTTCCACTGCAGTGTCCGAGTCGATACTCTTATTTTCTCTCGAACCATAGGAATATTATAAATATCTTTGAATCGTTTATTTCTCTTGAAATTTCTTCAATGCTTTTTTTTACACACGTCTTTTTTTAGGAGGCCTACAGCCATTATGTGGCATAGGGGTTACGTCCCGCACGAAACTTAATAATATACCGCTTCGACGAATAGCTCGTAATGCTGCATCTCTTCCGAGACCGGGACCCTTTATCATGACTTCTGCTCGTTGCATGCCCTGTTCCACCACTGTACGAATAGCATTTCCTGCCGCGGTTTGAGCCGCAAATGGCGTCCCCCTTTTTGTACCTTTAAAGCCACAAGTACCCGCGGAAGCCCAGGAAACAACCCGACCCCGTACATCTGTAACAGTTACAATCGTATTGTTGAAACTTGCTTGAACATGGATAATGCCTTTTGGTATTTTACGTGCACTTTTACGTGAACTAATACGTCCATTTCTACGTGAACTAATTTTTGGTATAGGTTTTGCCATATTTTATCATTTCATAAATATGCGTCAGAGATATATGGATATATCCATTTCATGTCAAAACAAATTCGTCATTTTTTTTTTACATTATATTACTCAAGACAGCACCTTTTAATACTTTAATTAAAGTATTATCCCTGTCGTTGTTTATGTTTTGGGTTAGAACAAATTACTATAATTCGTCCCCGTCTGCGGATCAGACGACACTTTTCACAAATTTTACGAACAGAAGCCCTTATTTTCATATTTGTCATTCCTTACTTTAAATTTTGAATCTAGTTCGTGGAAGAAAATAAGTTTCTTGATATTTGAAATCTTGAATTGTACTCTCGAAAGAAGGAGTGTTGAGGTTGAAAAACCACTTAATCGTGTGAATCCTTAGTGCAGAGTTGTTTAAATTTATCTATGACCTCTGGTTCAATCATAAAGGCTTATTTCAATTTTAACCCTACCAAGGGATAGGTTTTTCCATATAGAATTACGTCGTATCCTTTATGAAATGAAATAAAAAAATTTATAATTATAATCCGATCTTCATTATCTAAACGAATGCAGAACATACCGTTAGTGAGTGATTTTGTTCTTTCATTCCAGGCAAAACCTCCTTAACGTATCAACTAATAGAGCAGAGATATTAGATAACCTGTCTTTTGTCTTTTTTGTTCACAATTATAGGCAATTTTTGATTTAATTTAGATATTAGAGGGATTACCCTATATAACATAAAATTTCTCCCCCAACTCCTTCTCGTCGAGCCTCCCGATCTGTCATTATACCGCGAGAGGTAGAAAGAATTACAATCCCTATTCCGCCTAAAATTCTAGGAATTCCTTGAGAGTTAGAATAGATTCGTAGACCAGGTCGACTGACTCTTTTTAAATATAAAGTATTTCGATATGGGCCTTTCCTATTTCTTCTATGTCGCAGAGTTAAAACCAAAAAGTATTTGTTTCCTTCTTGATGTTTTCTCACGTTTTCAATAAAGCCTTCTCGTAAAAGTATTTTAACAATGTTTTCGGTGATGTTAGTCGATGCTATTCGAACTGTTCCTTTTCTATTCATGTCAGCATTTCGTATTGAGGTTATTATATCAGCAATAGTGTCCCTACCCATAATGAACTAAAATCCGCGGTGTCTCCAAAATTTTATATAATCAACATGTTTTTTATTACTTTTTTTCTTTTATTTTCTGTTATGAATTAAAAAATAAAAAATTTTTAAACGAAAGATATATACGTGATAGATAGTCTACTATCTCATTCAAATATTCTATTTCTTGTTCTTATAATACCTCAGGAGCTAATGAAACTATTTTAGTAAAGTTTTGTCTCAATTCCCGGGCAATTGCGCCAAAAACTCGAGTTCCTTTTGGATTTCCTTCTTGATCAATGATAACTGCAGCGTTGTCATCATATCTTATTATCATACCGTTGTCCCGTTTGAGTTCTTTACAGGTACGTACAATTACAGCTCTTATTACTTCTGATCTTTCTAAGGGCGAATTGGGTATTGCTTCTTTGATCACAGCAACAATAACATCGCCAATACGAGCATATCGACGATTGCTAGTTCCTATGATTCGAATACACATCAATTTTTTAGCTCCACTGTTGTCTGCTACAGTCAAATAGGTCTGAGGTTGAATCATATTTTTTTATCTGTTCTTTCAATGCAAAAATAACTGCAAAGGACTAAAAAGAAATATTGTTTGTCAAAAATAAGATCGATTTCCTTTGGTTCTACATTCCTATCCTGAAATAATAAATTGAGTTCGTATAGGCATTTTAGATGCCGCTATTGAGATAGCCCTTCGGGCTATATTTTCTGCTACCCCGCTTATTTCATAAAGTATTCGACCTGGTTTGACAACAGCTACCCAATATTCGGGAGATCCTTTCCCCGAACCCATACGGGTTTCCGCAGGCCTTAGTGTAACCGGTTTGTCTGGAAAAATACGTACCCATATTTTTCCCCCACGGCGCGCATTTCGTGTCATTGCTCGCCTCCCCGCTTCTATTTGTCTAGATGTGATCCAAGAGGGTTCGAGTGCCTGAAGAGCATATCTTCCAAAACTAATTTTATTTCCGCGATAAGATATCCCCTTCAGTCTTCCTCGATGTTGTTTGCGGAATCTGGTTCTTTTTGGGTTATAGTTGATGGTTATTTTAGTAATTCCATCTCTACTACAGAACTGGACATGAGATTTTCTTCTCATCCGGCTCCTCGCGAATGAAAAATTATAAATTAAGAAGAGATATAATTAAGATATACACGGAATAATCCACTGAATCAAGCGATTCTTAGGGATTAATTTTAGTCAATATTTTATATATATATATGATCTAAAATATATTTTCGCGGGCGAATATTTACTCTTTCAGTCTCTTTTTCAATTGTAGAGTTAGTTTATAATTTTTCAGAAAATATGATATGAATTGATTTATGGTTCGTTCCGCCATCCTTCCCACTGAATAATCAGGATTCATTTTCAATTTAATCTTATGTATTCATGGGTTCCGTCGTTCCCACCGCTTCTTGATTAATGCTTAGGACTGAATTCGACAACGGAGCTCTTACTGAAAGTAGTTCTTAAGCCAACCCTCCTAGTCTTTTTTGGCTTGAAGCTCATATGATTTTTATTATTTTTCTATGAAAAGATTCATCTCATAGAATTATTTGGGAATCTTTATTAATGCTTTATTACATTATTGTCGTTTATGAGATGTTTCAAAGACCTTACATAACATATTATATCGGAATTATATATCTTTTATATTTATATTCCTTTTTTCTTTCTCTCACCTTTCCATTTATCCGTATCCCTTTTTTCTTAAAATTCATCATATTTTTTTATGCTAAAAAAATTCAGTTGCTGCAATGATAAGATTAAAAAAGCATATCTTGACTGTTTCTTTGGATCCAGATAATGTGATGCGATGAGTTGGTTATTAGTTTTTATAGTTAATTCAGTATTAATTATTAGTTCATACTTCATATTACGGGTTCTTAGCTTATTTAGGCTTAATTATAGTAAAAACCAACGAGTCACACACTAAGCATAGCAATTTGATCAAAAAAGGATGAATTAAATTTTTATTTAACCTTGTGAAATTTTAAATTAGAACTAGTTTGATGTAAAAAAAGGAAAAAGTTGTTATTTTGTGTTCCATTCTTAAATCTTAAACCGAAAAAGAAAGACAAGTAAAGTCCTATTATTATTTTGCGTCTATAAATATCCAAATTTTGATACCTAATACCCCATAAATAGTTCGAACGGTATAGGCACAATAATCAATTTTCGCGCGAATAGTTTGTAGGGGAACTCTTCCCTCTCGTATCCATTCAATACGTGCAATTTCTTTGCCATCGATCCGGCCTGCTATTTGTATTTGAATTCCTTTTGTATCCGCTTGTTCGGTTAATTCGATAGCCTTTTTCATGGCTTTTCTAAATGATACCCTATTCTTTAATTGGCCAGCTATAAATTCAGCAAGAATATTAGGGTGTCCATAAGGTTTTGCAATTCGTGAAATAGCAATGTTGAGTTTTCGGCTCACACAATTTAATTCTTTTTGTAAATTTATTTTTAGGTCTTCGATTCCTCGTGGTCTATTTTCTATTAATAACTTTGGGAATCCCATAAAGATTATTACCTGTATCAGATCGATTCTTTTTTGAATTTCTATGCGTGCAATTCCTTCGACACCCGACGATGCTCTTGTATTTTTTTGTACAAAATTTTTTATATAATCCCGTATTTTTTGATCTTCTTGTAGACCTTCAGAATAGTTTTTTGGTTGTGCAAACCAAAGGGAATAATGACTTTGGGTTGTACCAAGTCGGAAACCAAGTGGATTTATTTTTTGTCCCATATTACCCCATCATACTTACTTTAAAAAAAATCCAGGTATTCGACAAATGCTGGATTGAGCAAGACTTTGTGTTGATTAGTTTTAGATAAACTTCGTATACATTCTTCTATGTCTCCATAGTAGGTTATATCTTTTAATACAATAGTTATGTGACAAGTCGGTCTTTTTATCAGATAACTACGTCCTCGGGCTTGAGGTTTTAATTTTTTCATGGTAGTTCCTTTGTTAACTTCGGCTTTAAAAATGACTAAATCGGCTTTGTTGAAACCTTTATTGTGACTAGCATTTGATGCTGCAGAATAAATCAATTTAAAAATGGGATAACATGCACGATAGGGCATGAGTTCTAATATCATAAGTGTTTCTTCGTAGGAACGCCCGCGGATCTGGTCAATTACTCTTCTTGCTTTGTGAGCCGACATAGATATATATTGGCCTAAAGCATATACATCATCTTTTCTCTTTTTTCTTTTCATAAAGTTTACCTCCGATTAAAAAATAATAAGCATTTATTATATTATTATTTTATTTTTTATTAATTTTATTAAAAATTAGTTTATTAATAAAATTAACGACGAGATTTATTATCGTTTTTTGCGTGTCCCTTAAAATTTAGAGTTGGTGCGAATTCTCCTAATTTATGACCTACCATACGATCCGTTATGTAAATAGGTAAGTGTTCCCTACCATTATGGATAGCGATTGTATGTCCAATCATGGTGGGTATAATGGTAGATGCCCGAGACCAAGTTACTATTATTTCTTTTTCCGCTTTTGTGTTAAGCTTATCAATTTTTCGTAATAAATGATTGGCTACAAAAGGATTTTTTTTTAGTGAACGTGTCACAGTTAATTACTCCTAAAATTTTTTTTATGTAAAGACGAAGAGACTAATTCTATTTACTACGTCGACGAATAATAAAATTCTCACTATATTTATTCCTTTTTCTACTTCTTTTTCCAAGTGCAGGATAACCCCAAGGGGTTGTGGGGTTTTTTCTACCAATTGGAG